CGAGTCTACCATAAGCGATCCTATTGTTTTCCTCTGGTTCGGGTGGAGACCAAAGATCTTGAGCGACCGATCCGGCAGAACAATTCAAAAGATAAAGAAGTATCGTTAATTTCTTCGTGCTCATTCCAAGTTCGACGTACGAGCTGTACAAATAAAAATCCCCTTCGTTACAGAATGTCTTCTGCAAATAGATAGATATCGGATCTATGGGGCAATTATTTAGAAGTAAATTTTGTGCGACAGCCCTTCCTATCTGATAGAAAAGGAGCCGAGAATTCTGAACCGGTATTACATGGGCTCGCAAATCCCAAGTTTGTCTATGACGAGCGAATCTAATTGTATTTTCGTCTATAATTGATTTCCCATGTGAAATACTAATCGATAGGGCCTCATTGGTAAGTGCTATAAGATCTTGTGCATTGGAACCCATGGTTATGGCCGCGAATCCATTAGCCTGGAACGCTTTTTTTTCCAAGCGAAATCCCCTAGTATATGAAAGAGTGAAAAAGTGCTTTCGTTGTTGTGGAATAAGAGGCCTTCGTACCTTAATGCACGTATCTAATCTATGCGGAGCTATTAGAGAGGGATCCACGAATTGGGGAAAATGGGTCGAAGCAATAACAAGACTATTTCCAGTGGAAGATCTTTCACAATCCCAGGAGAGAAGGTTCACTAATAGCTCGAGGGAGAAGGAACCCGAATCCCTAAAATGCAGCTCATGAATGTTTGGAATCCATATTATGCAAGGAGAGATTGCTTTTGTTAATTCGATTTGAAGGCTGATATAAAATTGGGCTACGCGCCACACCGTGTCCATCTCCTCAGTTAGCGCATCCATCCTAGTTAGCTGTTCCAGCTCCATATTAATCTTATCGTCATGAGCATCTCTCTCCTCAAAACTATAGATACTAGGATCAAAATCAATATCCATATCGTCAAAAACATGAATATCTTGATTAATAGCCTCAATAGGGTCACGAGCATCAATAAAAATCTCGATCTCATCATCACTGGCATCACTGTCATCATCATCATCAGCAAAACGAAAAACTGTATCCCGGAACTTGTCCAGAAATATCGTAATGAAAGGAAGATAGGAGTTTTTCGTTAGGTATTTGACCAAATAGGATTGTCCAATTCCTATAGAACCTATCACTAAAATACCCCGAGAGGGGGTTACAGCTAAGCGGAGCGAAAAGGGTTGTAGATCAGATGGGACATGAACACTATTAGCCCCAGACGGGGTTTGTGCATAAGTGATTGTCTGATAATGAGCAAGGAATAGCCGTCTTTCTGCTAAAGAGGATGTATCGAACTCATAATTTAGTAGATCCTTGTTATGAAGGTCAATTAAGTTTCCTAAGTAAATTTCTCCCGGTTGTTCCATCAGTGGAGAATCAAAGTCATTCTTTGAGAAATGATCACTCTGAGTCAGACTCCATAAAATTCGATCAATCCTTTTTTCTGGCGTTAAGGTGGAGAACTGAATCAAGACTTCTCTTTCTTCATCCTCAACCCAATCACTGTTTGCGGCCCAGTCTTCTATCGTTTCATCAATCCAATACCCGCTCCTTTTTCTTAGCACTGAATAGATCTCTTTACTTGTATGACTTAGATATCTCGTATTTATCAAAAAAGCGAGTGGATCGAAGGGCATACTTATGAGATCGATGATCTCGACGAGCTTTTTTTTCCAATTTTTCTTCTTATTAAAGCGTATTCCATCAGCATTACGCAAGAACAGCTTTTGCAGAGCACCTAGAAAGAGATTAGTTAACCTGAACAACCCGAAAGAATTCGATTCAGATAGAGGATACCTATCCAGAAGTTTTCCCACCTCAATCTCAAGCATAGATGATTCCATTATCAAAGATTTGACCGTTTTGAACTCTGTCTGTAACTCACTAGCGATCGAGAAAACAACGTAAAGATGTACCACAACGAGACTTCCAGCCACAAGAAGAAGGAAAAAGATTGCAGAGAGGAACTCCCGAAGATTTTCCGATCTCAGCTGTGTCGATCTCAATGGTAGCTTCTTTTTTGGAGGAATCAGGCCATAGGACAGAACAAACTTATGAAAACACTTCCTCTGAATCGTACTTATCTTCCTCTGAATCTTACTTATCTTCCTCTGAATCTTCCTTATCAGAGTATATTGCCTCTTCCATTTTGTAAGACAAAATTGAATCTGTTTAATTCGCCCTTTTGTAACTGCTACCTCACTAATATCACTAATAATATCAATCAAAATGGATACACTATCCATAAAAATGGATACAAACTTGTTTTTGCTCTTTAGTCTCCACAATAGGTCTGAACAAATTTGTAAAAATAGAGGCTTTAGATATCTGTACCCTTGGGAAGTAAAGGCCCATGGCAGATATGTTTGGAAGAGATTCCATTTTGAGCGAGTTGAAAAAGCACTATCTCGTTGAAAGGTTCTATCCATCCGCTTTTGCTGAGCGCATTTTTTCTTTAGCCAAAGACTCTCTTTGTTCCC